TTGACGTACAATAATTTCTATATGCCTATTATGAATCTGCACCCCTTGGGATCGATAAACTTTTTGGATTTTATTAACCAAAGAGATACGGCTTTGCACTATAGTTAGCTCAGCAGCAATCAAGAATGCCCACGGCATTCCAAGAATTCTTGGAATACGTTCGTTCCAACCCTCAATCCTCTTTTCTAGATTCATCGATATTGAATCAATCGAACGCACTTCTAACACCTGTTCTACTTTTGGAAGCCCCTGAGTTATATCGCCGGATCTCGATTTTTCATATATAAATGTAATTAAAGTATCCCCCTCGTACAGGATTCCCCCATAATGGCCATGAACGGTTGCTCCTGGAGTGGCCAAATAGGGCTTAGCTGATCGTATTACTACAGAGTCAACTTCAACAAGTATAACTTGGCCCGATTTTAGGTGTGGTACGTTTTTGGCTATACATATATTTTCACAAATAAACTGCCCAAGACTCATTATTGTAGATGTTTCTTGACAATAATGGGGATGGAGAAAATACCAATTCAAATTGAAAATAATGTTACTGCATGGGTCGGGGTTATAAATTTTCTCATTTTCATCGATTAAATAATATTTAAATTTAATTACTTGAAAAGTCTGTTTTAAATTGTCAAGTTGCAAATAGTTATTTACCAAGATCTGATTATGAGTTATTAAATGGTAAAATGAAGAAACATTTGCAATTAGAATTAGAAGGGCTGTTCCTAAAGGCCCCAGCGAATTATTCATTGGAATTACAGGATCCTTTGTAATTTGAATTGATTCTTTTATCACCTTGTGTATCACATTGTGATTGTGATATTTTACATCGTTGAGTGGACCCATTCGAAAACAATTGGATGATGACAAAATTATCAACGATTGGAATCCCGTATTTCTATTCAACAATGTATGAATAGTTCTTTGATTTTGATTAAGGGGTTGTTGAATTCTTGCCTTGGAATAAATCGAAGAAAACGGATTGATTTTGGTGCAATCGGATCCATTATCCGAGAGCAATCTTGAGCCCGACGGATCATTCCTTTTTCCGATATATGAAATGGTGGATTTCAGCAAGTCGATTCTTAGGAAATGTCGAATCAACCCATTTGCCCTTATTTCAACAAAGGAAGCACGAGCTTCTTGACTAGAAGAACTTTTTCTGTCTTGGTCCCAATTCAATACTAAACAAGTCCGAACTAATTGAATATTTGTATCAGAAATTCCTCGAATTGGTTTACCATTTCCATAAAGGATATAATTGACAACTCGAAGTTTCACATTATCCCTTTCCTGCAACAGATCCGGGGGGAAAAGCGTTCCTAAAGTTATACCGTCCGTTATTTCATATGTGACGACAGGCCGAACCAAAACAAAATACGTTTTTTTACTAGGTGTGATCCGTTGAACATAGATCCAATTTTCCCATTTTTTGGATTCCTTAGAATTTTTTTTTCCTGTTCCTGGTGGTATCAAAACGCCGCTATGTCGGGATATCTTATCTGTCTTTCCAGGAAAATGGATATCTCCAGAAAAGATTTTAAGTTCAATTCTTTTTTTTTTTCTCTCCACTCGGACCAACCCGGCTACTCGGCTTCTTATATTTAAAGTAATTTGTGTATCTATCCCAATGATACTATTGTTCCGTACCATTATGTACGAAGATCCAGGTAATATATGCACTTCCTCGGGAATGAAAAAAAACCGATCCACTTTCATTTGGTATTTTGGCCTAAATTCCTGGCCTCCTCGATACTCAATCAAATCCTCTTTTTTGATGATTGAATGCATTTCTAGAGTCCCATATTTAGTAATGCCCGAACTCTTTCTTCTGTATCGAGGATCGTCCAAATAAGCAAGAATACTATTTCTACGGAAAATCCCATTGATGGGGATTTCAATCGAGATATCTGAAGGGGGCGTTAGTTCGTTCTCGCGCTCTTGAATCGATTGGAGTGGAATGATGAATCTATTTCTTCGCCTCTTTGAGACTAAATCAGAATTCTGATAGAGAACGGTCGGATCCACGAGATTACAACGACCAGTACAGATAATTCGAATAAGGTCTGAATAATCAGGAATCCTGTCTTCTTTTTTACCCGAAAAAGCTGAAGTAAAGAATTTTTCTCTCGGCTGATCATTTGTTCCTGAAAGGTTAGAAGTAGATCTTTTCTTGACAGAACGAGAATGCGCACTCATTTGATCTTGATCTTTGTGGATCGAAAGTGAAACTAGACTGGATCTGCGCGGCCCTCCTAATAATATCCATAAATGACTTGTTTTTGGTAATAGATGAACACTGCCGTATGTAAATTCGGGTGCATGATACACATCGGTGCTCCAGTGCATTTCTCCGTCTGAGTCAGAATAAATATGTTTTCGAACCTTCTCTTTAAAATTCAAAGTGGATGTTCCTGCGCGAATCTCAGCAATCACTTGTTCTGATTCTACATATTGATCGTTTTGAACTAAAAGAAAGCTTTGGGTTGGAATA